CTCGTGATGGTAGGACTCTCTCTTCGCCTTGGCTGCTGATTAAATTGAAGACATCCGCGCCATCTTTCTTAAGAAAAAACGTGACTTTCATAGGCCTCTAGGTGGTCTTTTACTGGTGCCTGAAAATACGATAATTGAGTTTTTGAGACCAGTGCGATAAAAGGGCTTTTGAGACTCCGTTTTGTTAACAACAGGCTCTTCAAGACCTTACTCTAACAAGTAAGCAAGTCAACTACCTTCACGGGTAAGGATCGTCTGTGCTATGAGTTTCTCTTCCTCGATAGTGATCTAAGGCAAGTAGAAATCCCTCTTACTCAATAGTGGCTAAGGCAAGAAAGTATGATCAATGATCTTCTGCTAATGCTAGCGTCTTTTTCATCTCTAATCTCATCTATGCTTCAGGAAAAAGTTTAACCTACCCGCTAATAATTAATATAAGAAATAATAAAGGGCTGGCTGCTCTCCAACATTTCACAAAGAATTGAGTGGTTTTTGCTCCTTGCCCTTAGTGAAGCGAGTGGCTTCTGCTCCCCAATTTAGCATTTGTGAGCGGCTTTCGCTTCTCTTCTTTGAAATCTAGATCTTCTCTTTCTGTGTCTATAAATCTTCCTGCCCCAAGCCCCTGTAACATTTGGCTTTTTGCGTCCTTCTGCCCTGGGATAGTTGGGCCGGGCCTGGTAACTGCCGCTTCGATCAAGCGTTAAACTACTACTTATGGCTTCGGTCGAGAAAGGTATGGGCCTATGGGTCGGGTTCGTAGTAGCGGACGGACAATTAAAGTACGTGGGGTCCGCTTGGTGAAGCGAAGTAGACGGGTATCCCCTAGATATCGAACGAACTAGCCACTCGTTATTGTAGCAAGGCGCCGTGGGTCTTGCGAGCTTCTGGGTGTATACGCCTGGAGCTCCTCTATATGTAAGGAAATAGCTACATCCAAAAGGGGCAATGGTCGCCGCCCTGGACTCTCCCAACAGTCTTTAGCCTGAAAAAGGCTAAGGCTTGAATGGCGCTCTTAGAATGGCTTGTGCTTCAAGAAAACCTACATGGCTGGAAAAAGGGGCACAGACAGAGAACCACTCTGAGTCTTTATTCCCCGTTATTGAGAGTCCCATGCGCCCTAGTCTTCTTTCTTTGAAGACATTTTTGAATTCGCACCTTTGGGCTATGACGGTTCTTAGCTTCCCGGGACGGGACTAGCCGACTCAAGTAGGAACGAGGGGTATAACTATTACTACTATACGATAAATGCTTTCCGCCCAACCCCCGTACAAGGCGGCTTACCAAGGCTTACCGAATTTCTTCAACGGCCTATGTGCTACGATTAGGACTTGCGGCTTTACGGACACTGCCGCTTCTCCTTTCTCCCCAGCCCCGAAATAAGGCTATTTACCTTCTCTACGACCACAGACTGAAGTTAGAAGATCCACCGGAGAGAGTCCTTTCTTTGACCTACCTTGACTTTAGTGGGTCTACGAATCCGCGGAGGGACAAGTCTGCTAGTGACCAAGCATCGAGTCAAGATAGGAGCAACCCCCCATTCCAACCAACCTATAAAACAAGTTTTCACTAGGTTTTATCTGGAAGGCGGGAAGAGCTCTATTGGAGCATTTGGGCGGGAAGCCCTACATGGGATCCGTTACTTGACTTGTGAAGCCCTGTGCTCGAAGCAAAATCAGATTACTTGCACAAAGAAAGTGACCAAAGATATATTCAAAACTTAGAAAAAGGTCTTGAAGAGCCTGAACATTGCCTCGGTAGAATCAAACCCAACTAATACGAAAGCCCATCTCCCGAAACAAGAAAATCAAAGCAAAAGTGCCTCGCGGCTGTCGCCCCTCTCTCCTTTATGTTACCCATCCCGGGAGCACCTGACCTCATCTCTGTCGGTGAAATTCGATCACAGACTTTCGCTCCTCTCACATTCGTTCGAGTGGCTTCGCTCCAACTCGAAGGCTTTTCTTAGATATCTCCTTCCGGTTCAGCCGTACCCCCATACTTAACCCAACCTATTCCCTAAGCAAAGGAAGAAGTCAAGTTCCACCCTTCCGTAACCCTAGCTTTGATTTCAGACAGGGCTATAGGTTGATGAGGAAGAAGAGAATTCTATAACCAGCTCTACTATCTTCTGATCGTGACTAAAAAGAAAGAAAAGAAAGATCCCTACCGTTCGTTTCCGGAGGGCGGATGAGAAAGAAGAGAGAAAGGATGGATTGATTCCATTGAGGAGGGCTATCGCAACTATTTAAATAGTTGCTATAATCACAGACCGAGTTGATCTCAGAAAGAAGAGGAGGAATTCTCGGGGCCAATTGTTGTTGGATCTGGCAAGATCAGGTGCACTTCGCCTTCACTCTTCTTTGCTTCTCCTGTCCACTATGGCTGAAGTCAAACTAGACTTTGAGTTCCTCTTTTAATAACATAAAAAAAGCATTCCACAGTCGTAGGTACCGACACCGGCAGTCGGATATCAATAATCACTTACCCCGCGTTAGGAGAGTGAGGAGTGAACGGACTCAAATACAGTTGTCAGGAGTGGAAAGGAAGAGTTCTACCGAGGACTTAGTCAAGCAGTTACGGTAGCAGTCCTCTTTGGTTTCTTACATGACAGCTTTCGAAGCAAGCTAGCCAAGCAAGGATAGCGGGGAATGAGAAAGATACATCTAGAAGGACTGTATTAGGATGGGCCCTAGCGGTTAGGCATGCAGGTGGAAACAACGTTAAATACTACCTTCGATCCGTTGACGCGGTCAACCTCGCCCCTCATCGCTTGTTCGAGAGCTATAACTTCACCGGTGAGATTGTTAGCCAGGTTAGATCTATTTGATTGGGAAGTTCTTAGCGGATATCAAAGGTGCAATCCTTAAATCGCATGTGTTAAGTATGGAGAGTAGATTCATTTCACCGAGACTTCGTTCTCGACCGGGACTTCTTCGATACCGGAGATATAGATATAAAGGAAGCTTTCCATTTTCTTCAGGATAAGGTGGAACCAGTTGGCGACCTACGCCATGCTTTTCAACGGAATCTCATGGAAGGGATCTTACACATTCCCGCCTTATTTTTTTAGGATAAATGCTGTTTTCAGGAATTATTGAATCAGAAGCATCTCGGGGACTGTTTTCGACGTGAAGAAGACTCGGTTGTAGATCGCTAGGCCCTTTATGAAAAAGGAATTGATAGAGTCAGATTCATATGTAAAGGCTAGGCGCCTTCCCCGCATTCGCACCTTTAATAAAGTTTATAGAACTCATGCTACATCTGATCTGCTAATTTAATTAGATATTTTATCTCTTCCTCGGAACAGGTAAATCAGAAATTTGATCTCCATGCCCAGAATCGGAGGAAGGTCTAAGAAGAGGCAACATCAACAGAATCCCCTGCATGGCTCTTTCCTGTCTTTGAATGCCTTGTTAGTACGGTGGATACTAACCTTTTCAAAGGGTCGGTCCTGTCTTGATGCCGAGAATTCGGAATAGAATGCCCTCTTTGGAATAGAATACAGAGACTAGGCTGCACATGAAAGGGAAAGGGCTTACTACTCTCACTAATATAGAATACACTCTGAGGGCGGTTTGTGCAAGTTAAATTGAAGGCACTTGCAGCTAAGGCGAGGAATCGGCCAAAAGCGCTCGCAAGGGAAGATTTTAGCTTATGAATGGTCTAAGAGCCTACTGAAAGTCCTAGAACTATTATCCACGTTATACACGATCTTACTATTATAACTAGTCTTGCTATTAATAGGAGAACTATCTTACTATTAACTCTAAGCTAAGATATACACCTTATTAATACTATCCCCGAAAAAAAAAGTATCCCATCCCCAGTAGGAATGTTTTTAGGAGAACTACTAGTGTTTCTCTTAGGGAATAAATTATTAAGCTGCTTTCTCACTTGCTTGCCCAGGGAAGTCATAGCGATATAAGGAATGGACATTCGGACTCATGTTACGTGTCCACGAAGGGGCCCCTTTTCCCCCAGAATCCCGATCCCTAGTTTTCTTTCTCATTGTCTTTATTCACAGGCTTGCCCTTTTTTTTTATGCTTTAATTTCAAACTGGTTGGCAGGAAACTGACCAGAAGAAGGCTCCTTATGCAATCTCCCAAGTCCAAAAGAAAAAGACCCCCATGCGGCTTGATCTAATTTTCTTGGATTGGAGAGGCCCGTATACATAGCACGCAAGGGATCCGCTTGGGGAATTGAAATCCTTCTAGTTGGATCTCCCTATAAGCTTTCATCGATCTTAGGAGCTTAACCCATCGTCTGGCATCCTAATGATGGGGTTCTTCTATCTGTGGGAGCTACTAAGTGACATTCAAATCATTGAATTTAACCGGGAGTCCCTTTGTTATAAAGATCTCGTACTCACCCCTTTTTAGATAAAGTGAAGCGCGCAAAGAGAACAAACAAGATGGTGAGAGCGACGTGGGGCACTCCTCTTTACCCAAAATTTGAGAATTCGCAGTATGGTTGAACCCGGGACCGGATCCACAGGCGTTGGAACTACTCTAAGGACTCTCTCCCCTTTAGTGCCGGCAGAAGTAGGTAATCGGGTCCCCTAAGAACTATTGTAGGGACTTCAGCAACTTCCTTTATCTATGGGGCTACTAATGCGGCGAGAGACTCCGTGGTAGAGTTGCCCTCTCTCTTCACAAAATGGCTTTACCCATCTCTTAGTTGCAAGGTCTCTCGAGCCTCAATCAAGCGGTTCTCCAAGGCGGAAGGAGCAAGGGTTAAGTTAAAGGGCTAACTATGGTATAGGGTTCTATTCCAAGCGAGATCACAAAAGAATCACTTTCGGTCATGTGCATAACCTGGGCCAAGACAAGAATGTCTATTCGTTCTTACCTTACGAACGAAGGCGACCATGGGGGCGGACCGGTTCCTTCTTTCTTTATGTTATGTTGGTTGCGGTGGAGGGCACTTAACCAGAGTTCTTGCGGGCAGGCTTCCTTAGAGGACAGGCTTTCTTACCCCGTCCAACTTACTTTGTTGCTAAACCTGAACCTACACCTAAGAATCCTACAAATACAGGAGACGGTAAAAAAATATGATTTGATTTACTAGAGAGTAAATCTCGTTAGACTGGAACGGGCTATTCTTACTGGTTCGTATAAACTCTCCCCATTTCGGATAAAAGAAGAAAAAGTCTGCCGGGACGACTCACTAACTACAGGGAGCACCTCTCGCCTATCTAAATTCCAGGCTATGGAGTTTAAGAACAGTCAATGGTTTTCTTCAAGTATGACCGCGGTTTTTTCTGGAGTCTGTCCCTCCAGCCAGTACATTTTCTCCTAATTTTCTCGGATTTTGTGTTGACGATCTCAAAGCTCAACATTCTACTGCTCTCTAAAAGGGGACATTATGGATAAGATCATGGCACGAAAATTTACTGTACCCCAAATCTGTTCAACATAGACCCTACTCCCACTCAAAAGAATTTTCCGTCCGGATATTTTATTGAATAGTTACAGGTAAACGCGTGGTCTCTCGAGCCTCTAAGAGAAAACCGCGGCTTAGTTGGAAAGGTAGGCTGTCAAAATCCGAGTCTCCGCCTCCCCCGGGTTAATATAAAAGAGGATACAATAAAGAGATCAGTCGGAACTTGTACTAAGAAGCGTAGCCTCACACCAAACTAATCTCGATTAAAAAAAGGAAACTTCCGGCCGCGGGAAACAGTGACAGAGTAGAAGTTTTCCGGATATAGTAGTTTCATTTGTCCCGGTGGTTGAAGTCTAAGGCTTAAGATTCCTACGGGCCCTAAGCGGAACAATCGAGCTCATAGTGGAAGTCTTTGCCGGAGTTCTTCCGTTGGAGTTTCGGGTATTAAAGTTTGTATTATTCTCTCTGTAAGGGGTAGAGTCTAAGAAAGATTTCTATTGGGCATGCAACACTCCCAGAATAACACCTTGCAGTGTTAGAACAACTCTATTGGAGGTAATAAAAAGGAGGCATTTTCCGGCTAGACAGGTTAGGCTTTTCCGGGACAGGAGGTAACTGCTCTTAGGGAACCACAAAGTCAGAACTTTCCCCGCTCTATGTTCTCAGCCAATAACTATCAGACTGGGCCTATTAGCCCTGAACTCTTAGAAGAATGTCTAGGTAAAAAAAAGTTTCTTTAGCTTAAAGTCTCTCTCTTTTCCTAGAACTCACGTTAGCCGGTCAAAGATTCCGTTGGAAAGGTAGATGACATTTCTGCTCTTTCGGTTTCCTTCCTTGAAGTTGAGAGCTTAGACCCGAGTTCTTTCTTTGACTTCTAGTATGAGTGTGCCAAGGCATTCTTTCAAGTAGCAAGGAAAGAAGCTTACTATTCTTTCGTTCAAAGTTAGGGAATTTCCCCGCGGAAGAGCTTTTCTTTACTATATATGCATCAGATCTATCAACTCGGATCGGATAAAGACAGTGACTTGCACAACAAAGCTGGACTTGCTTGCTCTCATTCCTGAGGCTCGAGAGACCTTTCCTCGTTAACCTGGCCTATCGCTTTTGCCCTTGCCAGAGATAGATTCTTTCCATAGTGCCAATGCTTCCCCTGGTCTTTCCCACCTTAACTTAGGAAATTCCAAAAGAATAACACCATGAAGTTTATCCACGAAGTGAATTGATTAAGTCTTCTCCGTAGGCAAACCTTAAACCTAGAACTTCCCAACTCAAATACGACTTTGTTTCCAAGGCAAATCCATTGGACAGATCCTTGCTTTTGGAATGGATTGAATCGGTTCACTGGATGGAATCGGAACTTTCACTTCCTTACTATCGTCTTATCTTCATTTTCTTAGAAGACCTTGTAGAGGTGGGAATAAGAATTTAGATAAGCTATGACTCCAGCATAAAAAACAGCACATTATGGTCATGACCAGCTAAAGATCACTGCCATCTCACGAATTGGATTCGAACCAATCAAGCTACTTGCCCTTTAGTAGATCGTGAGTGGGTCTGTCGTCCTCCTCATTATAGTCCTCCTAAAATCAATAGCATTTCCCTCCAAATGGTGGCCCACGCCGATAAAAGAGTAGTACTTTAGGTAAAGCAATTGTCGCTGCTCCTGCACCCATTAATTTATAAACGTCCTTACCTACGGAAAAATTGCACTGGTTGATATAGAGTCAAATTTGTTGAAATTCTTGACTTTGGAGACCTAATTCGGTAAGATTCCGTAAAATAGCGAGCAGTTCCTCCAAGGCTGTTTTTCCCTGATGGAGGTAAGTTGCAATGTCTCGAATCCTCCGACCAGGGGGAAGAACAAAAGGAGCAGGAAAATCTAGTTGGAGCAAGGTGTTGATTTTTTCGGTTATTTGGTCCTTAATCGTATCGATACATAGGTCTCCAAGTCTCTCTACCATATTAGCCTCAGTTAAACTCCGAAGGCGTCCTGCCCGAATATTAATACGACCAGTGGAATATATGCTACCCCTACTATGGTGAGGATTTCATGAATCATGTCACTTAAGAACTCCAGAACGGCTGGACTCATTTCCGTGCGGATTGGAAAAGTTTTCCTT